CTGATACAAAAGGAATTCAAATACAAATTGCAGGACGTATCGACGGAAAAGAAATTGCACGTATCGAATGGATCAGAGAAGGTAGAGTTCCCCTCCAAACCATTGACGCAAAAATAGATTATTGCGCCTATACGGTTCGAACTATATATGGGGTTTTAGGTATAAAAATTTGGATATTTATAGACGAGGAATAGAATAATAAAGCTTTACTTGTCTTTCCCTTCTATCCCTTCTATCCAATGACGGAACTCAAAAGAAAAACAAAAAATTAAAATTCTATAAGGTTGAATAAAAATTCGATTGACCCCCTTTGGCCGAATTGCTATGCTTAGTGTGTGACTCGTTGGTTTTTGTTAGGATTCCGATAAAATATTAACAAACCATAACCAAAATATGAACAAATAACTATAGAACTACTAACTAACTCATCGCTTCAAATTATCTGGATCCAAGGAAGCAGTCAAGATATGATATATTGGTCTTATCATTGCAGCAACTGAACGCGCTTTGGCATAAACAAAAGAAACAGCAATCCGATTATGAGTTGGAAGCGAAAGGATATGGATAAATGGAAGGTGAGAGAAAGGTATAAAAATCTATCAATGATCTATAATTCCATTCCAATATGTAAGGTCTATGAATCGTCTCATATTCATAAAGGGCAGTGTAATAAAGCATCATCATCTATCATTATATGATAGCACAAAAATTAAGAGCCTCGGGCCAATAAAGACTAAGAACATTGACTAAAAAAAAAATTAAGTAAAAGCTCCGTTGTCAAATTCAGGCCTAACCATTAATCAAGAAGCGGTGGGAACGATGGAACCTGTGAATACAGAAGATTCAATTGAAAATGAATACACATGATTCAGCGGGCGGGATGGCGGAATAAACCATAAATCAATTCATCTATTCTGAGAAGTCATGAACTAACCCTAAAACAAAAATAGATATAGATATTGAAAGAGTAAATATTCGCCCGCGACATTTTTTTCTTATTGAATTGTTAAAATATAGGTGATCTGGTACGATAAAAGAGAAAACAAACCAAGGATTTGTTATAACTATATTTTTAAAACTTATTAAAATAATTTTATTTATCTATTTCTATTCAATTTAAAATTAAATTGAATAGAAATAGATAAATCAATCTATATTCTTTTGTTTGGATCATTTCATTCGCGAGGAGCCGGATGAGAATAAATTCTCATGTCCGGTTCTGTAATAGGGATGGAATTGAAAAAGAACCATCCACTATAACCCCAAAAGAACTCGATTCCGTAAACAACATAGAGGAAGAATGAAGGGAATATCTTATCGAGGTAATCATATTTGTTTCGGCAGATATGCTCTTCAGGCACTTGAACCTGCTTGGATCACATCTAGACAAATAGAAGCAGGGCGTCGGGCAATGACACGAAATGCGCGTCGTGGTGGAAAACTCTGGGTACGTATATTTCCAGACAAACCAGTTACAGTGAGACCTGCGGAAACACGTATGGGTTCGGGGAAAGGATCCCCCGAATATTGGGTAGCTGTTGTCAAACCAGGCCGAATACTTTATGAAATAAGCGGAGTAACAGAAAAAATAGCCAGAAAAGCTATCTCAATAGCGGCATCCAAAATGCCTATACGAACTCAATTTATTATTTCAGAATAAGAATGTAGAAACAAACGTTGGAATAAAAAAATAACCGACAGTTTTTTGTTTTGGACAAATAATATTTCTTTTTATTTTTTCGCCTTTGCATTGAAAGATTCAAAAATGATATGATTCAACCTCAAACCCATTTGAATGTAGCAGACAACAGCGGGGCTCGAGAATTGATGTGTATTCGAATCATAGGGGCTAGCAATCGTCGATATGCTCATATTGGTGACATTATTGTTGCTGTGATAAAAGAAGCAATACCAAATATGCCCTTAGAAAGATCAGAAGTGATCCGAGCTGTAATTGTACGTACCCGCAAAGAACTCAAACGCGACAACGGGATGATAATACGATATGATGACAATGCTGCAGTTATTATTGATCAAAAAGGAAATCCAAAAGGAACTCGAGTTTTTGGTGCAATCGCCCGAGAGTTGAGACAGTTAAACTTTACAAAAATCGTTTCATTAGCTCCCGAGGTCTTATAAACCACGCGATATAGGAGGCTATTTGAAAAAAATATAGTAGTAGATTGTGTATCACGTATATACCTTTACTTTTTACAAAAAAAAGAATAAAAGCATGTTGATTATATCAAAAGTCGGAGCACCACTAATTTTAGGTCATCATGAGTAGGGACACCATTGCTGATATAATAACCTCGATACGAAATGCTGACATGAATAGAAAGGGAACGGTTCGAATAACATCTACTCGAATCACGGAAACCCTTGTTAAAATACTTTTACGAGAAGGTTTTATCGAAAACGTGAGGAAACATCAGGAAAAAAACAAATATTTTTTGGTTTTAACTCTACGACATAGAAGAAATAGGAACGGGCCATATACAAAATTTTTAAATTTAAAACAGGTCAGTCGTCCTGGTCTACGGATCTATTCTAACTACCAACGACTTCCTAGAATTTTAGGTGGAATGGGGATTCTAATTCTTTCTACTTCTCGAGGTATAATGACAGACCGAGAGGCTCGACTAGAAAGAATTGGCGGAGAAATTTTATGTTATATATGGTAATCTTTCTGCTATGCGAATTGGATCTGAAACTTCCTATTTTGAAAAAAAAAAGAAAGGATGGGTTGTCTAATATCACTCCTCCTTCATTAGTTGATACTTTAAGGGGGGGTTGCCAGGAATGAAAGAAGAAAAATTGATTCATGAAGGTTTAATTGTGGAATCACTTCCTAACGGCATGTTCCGGGTTCGTTTAGATAATGAGGATCTCATTCTAGGTTATGTTTCAGGAAGGATACGCCGTAGTTTTATAAGAATCCTACCGGGGGATAGAGTTAAAATTGAAGTAAGCCGTTATGATTCAAGCAGAGGACGTATAATTTATAGACTCCGTAACAAGGATTCAACCGATTAAGTTGTTTTTCAACTTCTACACTCCGGAATACAATTTGAGATTGAAAATTTCAAGAAAGTTATTTTCTTCCAAGAAATATATTCGGAATTAAAGTAAGGAATAAAAAATATGAAAATAAGGGCCTCCGTTCGTAAAATTTGTGAAAAATGTCGCCTAATTCGTAGGCGGGGACGAATTATAGTAATTTGTTCCAACCCGAAACATAAACAACGACAAGGATAATCAGTCTACTAATAAAGGTGGCGTTATAACGGACTCGATGTACAAATAAAAAAACGAAAGGATTTGTTTTGACATGACATGGATATCTCCATATATCTCTGACTCATATTTATGAGACGATCAAATATGGCAAAACCCATACCAAAAATTGGTTCACGTAGGAATAGGCGTATTAATTCACGTAAGAGTGCACGTAAAATACCAAAGGGAGTTATTTATGTTCAAGCCGGTTTCAACAATACCATTGTGACTGTTACAGATGTACGAGGTCGAGTGGTTTCGTGGGCCTCCGCCGGCACCTGTGGTTTCAAAGGCGCAAAAAGAGGGACACCATTTGCTGCTCAAACCGCAGCAGGAAACGCTATTCGTAAAGTAGTAGATCAAGGTATGCAACGAGCAGAAGTAATGATAAAGGGTCCTGGTCTTGGAAGGGATGCAGCATTACGAGCTATTCGTAGAAGTGGCATACTATTAAGTTTCGTACGGGATATAACCCCCATGCCGCATAATGGCTGTCGACCCCCTAAAAAACGACGTGTGTAAAAATAAACTTAAACTAATACAATATTAAACTAATACAATAAAGGGATGATTTCAAGAGAAATAAATGACTCAACGATCTGATCTATTATCTATAATATTACTATGGTTCGAGAGAAAATAAGAGTATCTACTCGGACACTGCAGTGGAAGTGTGTTGAATCAAGAACAGATAGTAAACGTCTTTATTATGGACGCTTTATTCTATCTCCACTTATGAAAGGTCAAGCTGACACAATAGGGATTGCGATGCGCAGAGCTTTGCTTGGAGAAATTGAAGGAACATGTATTACACGTGCAAAATCTGAGAAAATACCACACGAATATTCTACTATAGTAGGTATTCAAGAATCAGTACATGAAATTTTAATGAATTTGAAAGAAATTTTATTGAGAAGCAATTTATATGGAACCTGTGACGCGTCTATTTTTGTTAGAGGACCTCGATGTGTAACTGCTCAAGATATCATCTCACCACCGTATGTGGAAATCGTTGATACTACACAGCATATAGCTAACTTGACGGAACCAATAGATTTGCATATTGAATTACAACTCGAGAGGAATCGCGGATATCGTATAAAGACGCCAAACAACTTTCAAGACGGGAGTTATCCTATAGATGCTGTATTCATGCCTGTTCGAAATGTGAATCATAGTATTCATTCGTATAGTAATGGTGATGAAAAAGAAGAGATCCTTTTTCTCGAAATATGGACAAATGGGAGTTTAACTCCTAAGGAAGCACTTTATGAAGCCTCTCGGAATTTAATTGATTTATTTATTCCCTTTCTATATGCGGAAAAAGAAAACTTCCATTTAGAGGATAATCAAAACAGTGTTACTTTAACCCCTTTTTTATTTCATGCTAGGTTGACTGAACTAAGAAAAAAAAAAAAAAAAATCGCATTGAAATCAATTTTTATTGATCAATTAGAATTGCCTCCCAGGATCTACAATTGCCTCAAAAATTCCAATATACACACATTATTGGACCTTTTGAATAACAATCAAGAAGATCTTATGAAAATTGAGCATTTTCGCATAGAAGACGTAAAACAAATATTGGGCACTCTAGAAAAGCATTTCACAATTAATTTACCTAAAAAGAAGGTTTAAATTCTGTATTTCTTTACTTTTTTTGAGAATTCAAAACCAATCCAAGAATCAAGTCGTTTTTTAGCGCTACCCGTATTTTTCGG